ATTGATCAACCCCTTATCAATATCGATGCATTTCAAGATGAACAAGAATTCAACCGGTTCTATTAACTAGAATATAAACAGTACGCAACTAACAAGTGTGGAACAAAGAAATCAAATAAATAGAGTTTATTGTTAGAATATATTGACAAAAAATTTTCGATTTTGATAGAATTGAAACACGCAACAACGTTTTATTTTTATTACTATGCTAGTTCGAACGATTTATTACTGACGAGCCATAGCAATTGCACCTATCAAAGCAACTAAAAGAATTATGGAAATGAGTTCAAATGGAAGGAAAAAATCTGTTGATAAATGAATCCCAATTTGTTGACTATTACTTAAAAAATCTTGTTCTATAATCTGGTTTGATCTTGTAGTCCAAATAATACCGTACCATGACGTATCTGTAATAATAGTAATTAGTGAAGCAAAAATACTTGCACAAACCATCGCAGTCACCCCATCCCCAACAGTCCAAAGAGTAAAATCGTTGTAAGATGCTGAACCATTCATAAACATCACAGCAAATATGATTAAAACATTTATAGCTCCCACGTAAATAAGGAGCTGTGCGGCCGCTATAAAATGGGAGTTTGATGAAATATATAATAAAGATATACAAACAAGAACCAATCCCAATGAAAAGGCAGAATAAATTGTATTAGTAAGTAATACCACCCCTAAACCTCCTAATATAATAACCAATCCTAGAAAGACTAAAAGAAAATCATGTATTGATCCGGGTAAATCCATTTTATGTAAAATAAGAAATAAATAAAAAATCTTTCATGATCTTATTGACCTGACCAGGAAATGGACCCTATTTTTTTATGATATGTTTTTATGAATTTAATTCTAAATGCTAAGAAATTCTAATGAGTGTGGATTGATGTGTATCCAATAATTGAATCAATCTCGTTTTTTATCAGAATAATAAATTAAAAATGGGAGCTATATATGTTAAAAAAAATTACTGATAGATGATATATCACTCGATTTTAACTCCAAATGACACCTCGATTCTCATCAACTAATTATTGGGATTTCTATTGTAGTTATTGACCAAGGAAAAATAAAACTAAAATTTTTTAATCATGGGGTTGACGTATTTTTTCTTTGAGGCGAATTCAAAATTGTTCTAATTGTGTAATCGTCAATTACTGGCATTGGTAAACGACCCAAAGCTATTTGATTATAATTCAATTCGTGACGATCATAAGTAGAAAGTTCATATTCTTCAGTCATTGATAAACAATTTGTTGGACAATACTCAACGCAATTACCACAAAAAATACAGATTCCGAAATCAATACTGTAATTAAGCAATCGTTTCTTTCTAATATTCGTTTCCAATTTCCAATCCACAACAGGTAAATCTATAGGACATACACGAACACATACTTCACAAGCAATGCATTTATCAAATTCAAAGTGGATTCGACCGCGGAAACGTTCCGATGTGATTAATTTTTCATAAGGATATTGAATAGTTACAGGTAAACGATTTGCGTGCGATAAGGTAATCATAAAACTTTGACCAATGTATCTTGCAGCTCGGACTGTTTGTTGACCATAATTCATGAACCCGGTTACCATGGGGAACATATCGTGAATATATCGAATTTTTTTTTCTCTTGTTTGGGACAGGTCGTGATAGTGTATTTACAGTGCAAGGAGTTGGGAAGAAGTTGTTAATAATAGATTACCTAGAGAAATAGGTAAAAGAAATTTCCATCCAAGGTTTAATAATTGGTCCATTCTTAACCTAGGTAAAGTCCATCTTGTTGTGATAGGAATAAACAAGAACAAATATGTTTTAGCTAATGTAATAAAGAGAAAAATTGTGGTTCCAAAGACGCCACCTACTTTATTTATTTCAAATAGTTCAGGAATAAACATGTACGGAATAGAGAGATTCCACCCACCCAAGTAAAGAACTGTTACAAACAATGAAGAAACTAGTAGATTTAGATAAGAAGCAACATAAAATAAACCAAATTTGATACCAGAATATTCAGTTTGATAACCCGCTACTAATTCTTCCTCTGCTTCTGGTAAGTCAAAGGGTAATCTCTCACATTCTGCTAGGGAGGAAATTATAAAAACGATAAACCCGATAGGTTGACGCCACAAATTCCATCCCCAAAACCCATATTTTGCCTGTGCCTCAACTATATCAACTGTACTTGAACTGTTAGATAATTATAGTCGGTGATAACATCACTGTTCCCATCGCTATTACAGAACCGTACATGAGATTTTCACCTCATACGGCTCCTCCAGGACCACAAAGAAATCTAAGGACCGGATCGGCATTCTTTAATGGCGATATGTTCTAGATCGAGTAAAAATCTATTGAGAGGTCCCGAATTAGACCAATGTAATTCTGTCTGCTATAATAAAACAAAAAAAAGTACTTCTGAATTGATCTCATCCTTTAATAATTTAGAATGTTTTTTTGAGTAATAACTTAAACCTTCAATAAAATACTCCTTCTATAAATATTCATAGATATTTGAACCCAGCTTTTTCAATTACGAAAAAGAATTAGATATTACATTAGTTCATAAATAATGCCAAGAATTTGCTTTCTATATAAATTAAAGAATAAAGATCTTTCTCTCTCTTTTTTTATTCATTTTTTATTGTAATTGCAGTCTTTCTACCTTTTCGTTCCTATTCTTGTTTCTAAAAAGTGGATTCAAAAAAAGTAAAGGATTATTTCGTTCTTGATAGTAATTTCTTTAATCGGTGGATAGGAGCATACTCTGGATCGGAATCATGGGGAGTACTACCTGATCATTTCTACTAACGTAAAGCCCCAATTGGTCTTCCTTTTATGCGGAAACGGCCCTTTGTATAATTTACATAATCTCTATTACTAATCCCTTGTGTAATTTGGTGTTTCTAACCATCCACTCATTTTTGCCCAATCGCCTGTTATGGTAGTCGGGTAATATAGCCAAACGCTAATGAAAACCCCAGACAGTTGATCTTGTGAACCCGCTTCAAGCCATGATGCCCAACCAACCAATCTTGGGGTAAACAGTCTCTACTGCTTATATTTACTTTTGCTTAATCCTGGTACATAGGAAATGAGACTCGACTTCTTACTGCAAACTTATAAGCTGTTTTTTTTCACTCAGAGAACTATCTGATTTAGTTCATCAACACTAACGATGAACAAAAAACGGAGACTATCTATTCAACGCTTTCCGCGAAAGAACGGAAATAGTCAAAAGTTTATGTCTCAACGAGTCACACGTAGAGATATTGATAACACGCATAGAGTTAATGGTATTTCATAACTAATGGATTGAGCAGCTGCTCGTAAACCACCTAAAAAGGAATATTTATTATTTGATCCATATCCTGATATAAGAAGTCCAATAGGAGCAATACTTGAAATAGCGATCCATAAAAAAACCCCGATATTTATATCAGCTAGGATAAAATGATAACCAAAAGGAATTACTGAATAACTTAGTAAAATTGATATGACCGCTACCGATGGTCCGATACTGAATAAACCACTATCTCCTCTAGATGGAATAATATTTTCTTTAACAAGTAGTTTTGTCCCATCTGCTATAGCTTGGAGAATTCCTAAAGGGCCGGCATATTCAGGTCCAATACGTTGTTGTATCCCTGCGGATAGTTCTCTTTCTAACCACACAATTACTAGTACACCTATTGTTATTCCCAATACAAGAGTCAAAATAGGTATAAACATCCATATGATCCCATAGATCTCCTTTAAAGACTCCAATCTGTAAAAAGAATTGATATCTTGTATTTCTGTTCTATCAATTATCATTTCAACGGTCAACTTCTCCCATAATGATATCTATACTACCTAGTATCGTCATAATATCAGCCAATTTCATTCTTTTAACTAACTGAGGAAGAATTTGCAAATTGATAAAACCTGGCGGTCGTATTTTCCATCGCCAAGGAAAAACACTTTGATCTCCTATCAAAAAAATGCCCAACTCTCCCTTTGGTGCTTCGATTCTCGCATAAAGTTCTTGTTTCGACAATTCAAAAGTGGGCGAAGGCTTTTTACTAATGAATCGATATTCAAAATCATTCCATTTTGGATCCCTTACTATATCAAAGCATCGGTTTTCTAAATTCTCATAGGGCCCTCCTGGAATTCCTTCCAGAGCCTGTTGAATAATTTTTATAGATTCCGTCATTTCGCCGATTCGTACTAAATAACGAGCTAACGAATCCCCTTCTTTTTGCCATTTGATTTCCCAATTAAATTCGTCATAACACTCATAATGATCAACTTTACGAAGATCCCACTTTATTCCGGAAGCTCGTAGCATTGGTCCTGATAAACCCCAATTTATTGCTTCCTCTTCGCTAATAATCCCTACTCCCTCAACTCGGTCTAAAAAAATAGGATTTCGTGTAATAAGGTTTTGATATTCAGCAACCCCTGTTAAAAAATAATCACAGAAATCTAAACATTTATCTATCCAGCCATGGGGTAGATCAACAGCGACTCCTCCGATACGAAAATAATTATGCATCATTCTCATACCAGTGGCAGCTTCGAATAGATCATATACTAATTCTCTTTCTTTGAAAATATAGAAGAAAGGGGTTTGTGCCCCAATATCGGCCATAAAAGGTCCGAGCCATAACAAATGAGAAGCTATACGACTCAACTCCAACATAATTACTCTGATATAGCTGGCTCTTTTCGGTACTTGAATATTTCCTAACTGCTCTGGTGCATTTACGGTTATCGCTTCTGTGAACATAGTAGCTAAATAATCCCACCTTGTTACATAAGGCAAATATTGTATAATTGTTCGGTTTTCTGCTATTTTTTCCATTCCTCTGTGTAAATAACCCAATATTGGTTCACAGTCAATAACATCTTCACCATCTAGAGTAATGATGAGTCGAAGAACACCATGCATTGATGGGTGCTGAGGACCCATATTTACTATCATGAGGTCTTTTTTTGTAGCTGGTACATTCATAGGTTTTTCCCCGATTGATTCTTCCACGAATTGTCGAAAATAATAAAAATTCAAGATCGAACATCAAATAATTAAAGTTCTTTTAAATTAAAATTAGTGAGTTTTTGGCTCACGAATTTCCAACCGACCAATTAATTCTTTATAACGTACTCGATTTTTCTTTGACAAATAAGCTAGTAATCGTTGACGTTTTCCCAGAATTTTACGTAAACCTCTCTGAGATAAATAGTCTTTTCTGTGCAATTCCAAATGTGAAGTAAGTCGTCGTATCTTATTAGTGAAACTTAATACTTGAAATTCAACAGACCCCGGGTTTTCTTCTTTTTTTTCTTGGAAAAAAACTGAAATGAATGAATTTTTTACCATAAAACGTAAATTGCTCCCCCTTTTATTGTTTAAAGATATTTTTTTATTGTTAATTTTACTGATCAGAAATAATAAAAAAGAATAATGCTAACCATTTGAATCGGGTATACTAAATTAAGTTATCTACTCTTAATTTTCTCAAAAAAAAATTCCGTTGATTTTTTTATTTATAGATCGAATTATCATGGAATGTAAGATACTACATGTATGTATTAGTTTGCTTTGAAATATTAGATATGTTACCTGATATCTGATATCTAGCAAAAATTTATCGTTGTCTATTTTAAAATTGTGGATATTGATATTGTGGATACATATGTAGCCTTAACACACTGAAACTACTGCTATTAGTGGTATCAAACCAATAGCGATTCATACAAGCTAAATCTTCTAATCGATAAGTAGGCCACAGAAAGAACTTTAATTTTTTTAATTTATTTTTATCTATATCAAGACTTGGGCTTGTATCCAAAAATTTAACACAGTTTTTTACGTTCGTTCCATCCCAAAGTATGGGATTTAGACCCGCACCCTTCCCTTTTCTTGAATTGAATGAAATTACAATTCTCAATTCTCTCCGACGTCTAGGTGATAAAATATTTTCGGGAACGAGCAAAGCATAATCGTTTTTATCTCTATTTCCAGTTATTTTTTGATGTCTTATAAGGGATTTAAAAAAATTATTTTTATCACCATATCTTTGATTAATGCGATCTTTATTCTTATGAACCAATGAAATACTTATGCTTTGATATCTAATAAATTGTCCATTCGTTTTGACAGACAGACGAACCGGTTCGATGCTAACCCCCCCTCCTTTCACCAATTCGGGAATATGGACATCCTTGTGACTCAGCATTATATTGAAAAGCATTTCGCCTCGTTGCAGAGAGGATATAAAAACTTTTCGCGGGCTTCTCAGTCTAAGCAGGAGACAATATACCTTGATATTATTGATTAGTTGTTGATTAAAGAAAGAATCATTTCTAAATTGAATAAGCAAATTATTTTGTAGGAAAAAATCTAATTCTGTTTCTGTAGCGCTTGTGTTTTGCTTTTTATTTGTATGATTTTTTATGACTGATCCCGCATAATCTTCTTCAATATATTTTTTTTCATTGATGTTTTTATTTGTACTAATCGGTGCATTTCCCTGAAAAAAAAAAAAAAGTAATTTTATGGGTATGACCCAGGGTTTTATTTTATATGAATTATAAAGTAACATAACTTCTGGGAAGAACCAAAGTTCAAAATCGGATATGGCCTTGCTTTGTATTTCTTCATTCATTCCCATCCAACCAAATTGTTTTTTATTGAAGGGGTTGATGTCTTCATGAATTGTGAGATAAAAAGGATATTTCTTATACATTTTATCAACTTTTTGATCGTGACTAGTCTGTTTATTACTGGTGCTATGGATCCAAGCCTCACTAGTGAGCTTCTTTCTAACACTAAAATGGATAATTTTCCAATCCGCATATTTTCTATCCGGATTTTTAGCCATAATAGCATCTTTTCCTAGATAATTCTTGAGAAGTATAATTGCCAACCCATCAAATAATTTTTGTTTATCTATGTTGTAATTATAAGAAATCTCTTCGGTATTGTTTACGTGTAATGATGATACATAACTGTAGGAGTTCCTCTTAGCTTCATAATTAATAGATTTAGACGAGAAGAGGTCATATTCAGAGTGTCTTTTAAAATTTTCTTTTTTATTTGGTAATAGAGAATAAGTTTCTTTTTCATATGAATACCATTTGTTTAAATCTTTTTGGGGGGCTTTATTAACCCTATTTTGCCATTTTTGGGCTACTAATTTAGACCATTGAATTTTAGATAAATTATATTGATAATGAACCCTTAACCAATTTTTCCATTGATTCAGTCTAGAATTACGAAGTTTTTTATTTTTTAATTCGGAACTAAATATTCCTTGTGTTCTAAAATATCCCGTTAGTTCGTTTTTCTTTAAAACGGGTGTTCCGTGATATTGAAGAACAGATCTTAAGTTAATAACGTGGGTTTTTGATAATTTGTAAAATACATATGCTTGTGACAAAGAAGGTAAGTTCTTTGAATATTTTTTAATATTACTAATATTAGAAAGTGACTTTATAAAGTGAATTTGTGTGTTTTTTTTTTTCTCAATTCTTGCGGGATTTGCTTTAATATAAATAGTGTAAATGTATTTTTGAACTTTTTTTGTTGTTGATTCAAGAAAAACTTGTGTGTCGATCCGAAGAATATTAATCATACCTAAGAAGTATATCTTTTGAAAGAAAAATTGTATAAAAAAATGTAATTTACGGATTAATCTAATCTTTCTTCTTTTTAACACCTGAAAAATATATATATAGGATTCTAATCTGTTAGCATCATTACTTTTTTTGTTCGAACTAATGTTTTTTTCTGAAGTTATATATATTTTTTTTTTTATAAGTTTGTTTATTTGAGTTATGATTAGGCTTGTTCTATCAGTCAGCTCTTTTGTTTTTTTTTCTGGCAGTGAATAACTTCTCCAATCAATAGATTTTAGTTTACTGGATGGTTTATAAATAATAATATTACGGATTAAAAAATCTTTTTCTTTTTTAGTTTCACGCAACTCATATACTTCTCCTAATCCAAATAATAGCTTTGGGTTTATTTTTGCTAATTCTTTTTTTATTTTTTTTATAAGGAGAATGCTTTTTTGAATTGTTGTTGAGACCCTTAGAGAGAAATTTGTTCGTTCGTTTAATCTTCTTAGAATTGGAAAACAATTTGGCTTCCTTTTTAGAAGCATTTTTCCAAGTTCTTTTAAAATAGGTGCAAAAAAGGAGGATCGTTTTCGGGGAGAGCAAAAAGGTAGGTCGGTTTCCATCCCCCAAACAGTTAAAAAACAAAAATCATATTTGTGTGTTTTTTTTTCTCTATAAGGAGAGTCTGGATTAGATCGGTGCCAAGGTTTCAGACGGAAAGGAAAGAGTATCTTTATTTGAATACCCTCTGTTAACCAGTTTGTTGGAAATTCATTGTCTGCTAATTGAACACCGTTATAGGTGCATTTAACATATCTTTCCTTCTTCCAATCGGTTAAATCCTCAGACCATTCTGGAAAGTCAAATAATAGCAGACGACCAAGATTTTTAGCTATTATAAAAGAGGGTAGTAGAATATATTTTCTAAGGATTGCTTGTGTTAGTAATATTGAACTTCTTATTACTTGACCCAATAGAATAGTATCCCAAATTTCTGCTGTTTCGATCTGCGCTTTTTCTTGCATTTTGTGCTTGTAACTTTTATCTACTCTTAGTTTATCTTTTTTTTTTTTAGCTTCCTCCACATAATCCGAAATTTTAAATTCTGTCTTTTTACCCATCCTAGTTATAAAAATAAATTTCATCAGTTTGGAGATATCAAACGCAAAAAATAGAGGGCTTTCTATTCTGTCCATAAAAAGGGGGGAATGGGCGTTCGCTTGAACCTGTTTTGAAATAATCATTTTCCGTCGTTGAGCGCGCATCGATCCTTTTATTATCTCTCGACGAAAATCGGATTGTTCATAATAACGTAATAAAGTTACTTCCTCTGTTTGAAGGGTATTATCGGGATTCTGCTGATTATCATTAAAAATTATTATAAATTTAGCTTTTCTTGAACGAATCTGAGGATCCTCTGCCAGGCCTTCGTCATTTGCTTTTTGTTCGTGTTCGAAATCGTTGATTAATTTATATGACCATCGAGGTATTTTTTTGCGTATTTCTTTTATGCTTACTCCAAGATATTTTTTTCTAATTGTCTGATCGTTGGTATCAGTTAGAACTGCATTGAATAATAATTTTAAAAATTTTGATTTTGAATCAAAAATTTTTTTTTCTAGAAATAAAGAAAGTCTTTTCACATTTAAATACGATGGTGATTCTGTATTTAATTTACTAATAAAGTTAAAAAAAGGTTCTATTTCCGTTGATAATGATTTTCTATCAAACGCATACATATCCATTTTTTGATCAAATTCTACATAATCAGTATTAGTAGTAAAAAGCATACCATGGATCTTATTTATCCAAAGAGTTCCCATGTCATTTTCGATGGAGGGTGAAAACAAAAAGGCAATTGTTCCACGATAGGGACCAGTCAAGAGAGGATCATATTTTTTCGGCAAGTATGCTTTTTTGATCTTATTATTACATAATTTCGTTCTTTTTTTTATTACATACATAGGAACAGATCCCTTGTCTATAGCCTGTAGTCTACTTAGAAATTCATTGCTTAGATTCTTTTCTTTTTGGTCTTTGGTATGAACCCATTGATTATACAGTTCATAAGAGAAGTGATTTTCCATTGTATTTGTGTACAAAGTCATTTTTCTTTGTATCATTTCCAAAAAAGTTGACAAACTGGATGGATACGTAAAAGATATTCTTTGGTTGCCATCACTTCGACATGTGTAAAAAATATATTGTGACGTTTCATTTCTTATAGCTTTTTCAAATTGATCATTTTTTATATACCGCAATGGACGATTCCATCGCTTATAGTCGAAAAGACGGGTCACAAGAGGTTTTTCAAACCAGAAGAAAATTGCTTCTTTTTCTTTGTTTTTTAGTATTTCTAACTTCGCATTTTCTTGATTCCCATCCAGA